TTTTGAGGGGTTGGTATCAATTTATGCCTAATTGCTCCACATATAGTCCCCCTAACCACATTTTCTAAACGAATCAGGGCTAATCCGAATTGATCTTGTAAGAGATTCGCTACAGAACGAATACGTTTATTTTTTAAATGATTCATATCGTCAAGCGTACCCATTCCAAATTTCATTTCAATCAAACGATCTGTAGCTGCCAATATATCTCTCGGTAACAAAAATGTATTGGTATGAGGTATATCAAGATTCAGTCTCCGGTTCATATTTAATCGACCAATCCTTCCTAATTCACATCTTTGTTGAAAGAATTTCTTTTGTAATTCCTTACATAAGGATTCAGAAAATACTGGATCGCCCCCTACACAAGTAAATTGTTGATAAAACTCCAAAATGGCATTTTCCTTTGATCCAATTTTTTTTTTTTCCTTATCATTCAGGAAAGCTAAGAAAATCTCAGGGTAACACACATTCTCTAAAATTTGTCGTAGATTCAAACCCATAGCTGATGATAGAACTAGAATAGATATTTTCTGTTTCCTACTCATGCGGGCCCATATCCTTGCTTTTCTATCAATCTCTAATTCTATTCTCCCCCCCCAATCTGATATTATAGTCCCAATATAGACCGAAATTCCGTTATGATCCAATTCTGAGCGGTAAAAAATACCGGGGCTTTGCAATATTTGATTGATTACAATTCGGTATATTCCATTTATTAGAAAAGTTCCTAGGGAATTCATTAAAGGAATGTTTCCAATAAAAATTTTTTGTTCTTGTATATCCCTACTGTTTTTCCAAATTAATCCCGCGGATACATATAATTCAGAAGAATATGTAAGTGATTCATATACAGCATCTCCTTCTTTTATCAATGGTTCGACTAATTGATATGTTTCCACAAATAATTGAAATTCAATTTCTTGATCTGTATCTTTAATTTTTGGAAACTTAGAAAACTCTTCTGTTAAGCCCTGATCAATGAACCTACAAAATCCTTCAAATTGGATTTGATTAAATCCAGGTATTGTAGACATTCCCTCGTTTACATCCTCGAGCATTTTAAATTTCCCGTTTATTAACTATTTTTAAAATCTCATTATTGGATCGTGCCTCATTCAATTCAATTATATAGATCGATCTAGCAATGATAGAATTTTTATTCTGTTTACAGAATCGCATAAAATTTTATCTAACTCCATAGATGGATATGGAATGTATGAAATACATATGAACGGTGGAATAAAGATAATTTTATATTCAAATTCGAATTTGCAAGAAATACAACTGGAAAGGGGTTGAGAAATTACACTTAACTTCGACTTAGGAAATTTTGTATAGAATAGCAAAACAAAACGTGATTTAATTTCTACCATTATTATGATATTACATATTCCAATATGATTGGAATATCCCAAAAATAAATGGATAAAATAAATGGATATGGATTCAGGATTTCATCTTTCGATGGGATAAAGAACCAATAATCAGAAACACTAGAAAGTTTATTTTTTTTAAGACTTAGTTGGCTTTTTCGTGTATTTCTTTGTTTAATTCAAAAAAAAATTGCATATACATAGAAAAGATGTATTTTTATCTATTTGTATATATTTTCGATTTATATATTATATATATATATTTATATATATAATTATATATAATTATTTTATATATAATATTAAATTCGATTCTAATTATATAGAATATATAAACAAAACTGTTGAAGTGCATAAGAAGGCTTATTAAGCATATCCAGATAGAACTAGATAGAGCTATGTATATATTCCTGTCTCCCCCTTTACTGCAGTTCCATTTTTGACAGCACATTTTGATAGAGGAATTCTAGACAGATAAGATATCAGATTAGCTATCTGTGTAAAATTTTATGTTCTAGGGTTTACATATAGCCATAATTGGTGTTATAATTCGAATTGAGAATAATTTTGTATTGAAAAGAATCAATACTGATTGGTTAGGTATCCATTTTTTTTCTGATATCATTAAGATTAGGGAAATACAATTTTCGATTCAAATCCACGAATCGTTCGTAAATTCACAGTCAATAGTTAATGGTTCAAATTTGTCCTTAATTTTGTCTTTTGTGAAAGAAAAGTCACTTTTTTATTTCATATAGAAAGCAGAAAGAATTTAAATAGTGTATGTTTTGAAATACTATACAAAATGAATTGAAAAAATAAATCCAATCAAAAAATAAAAAAAAAAAGAAGGATTTATTTTTCGGAATTTTGGAAAGGGATTAAAAAAAATGGGATTCACGGTGCAAGTACAAAAAAAAAGAGTCCCCCTTTCCAAAATAAAGGAGGACGATATTTTTGTCTATTTTGTGTCGTCTTGGCGGCATGGCCGAGTGGTAAGGCGGGGGACTGCAAATCCTTTTTCCCCAGTTCAAATCCGGGTGTCGCCTCATAAACAAAAGACGCAAAGTACCTTATTCCCTTTTGCTGATATAATTTGTTGAATTTTCCCCCAACAGAAGTACGCGGAGGAAAAGTCACCTTGATACTTCCAAAGGTCTTACTGCTTATTTTGTTTGTACTAAAAGTTTTTCAGTCATCATATAAAAACTTCTTAAAATTAATTGGCTTTTTTGGAGTGTTTCATCAATATATTGAAGATATTTTTTTTGACTCTGCGCCAGCGATTCTACTATTATTAGTATTAGTGAACAATAATAGAAAAATTCCTTAAATAGAAAAATTCATTAATAAAAAATTCCTTCATATTCATAAAGATAGAGGACATAATTCACATGGATATAGTAAGTCTCGCTTGGGCTGCTTTAATGGTAGTCTTTACATTTTCCCTTTCACTCGTAGTATGGGGAAGAAGTGGACTCTAGGGGTACTACTAATTGAGTTGAGAAATCAAACTGTATCAATTGTTTTATACATTATTCTGCAAAGATTTTAAACTTTAACTCTTGTTTAAATTCAATTAAATTGAATTTAAAATATCTTCATTTCAAAATTCTATATCTATATTGGATTTGAGTGAAGTAATCTATTCTATGAATAATATATGAATAATACCCTTTTCTTTTAATTTAATCAAACAAATATTTCAATGATTGTGGTGTTCATATTTCCAAAGTAAAACGAATACAAATGATAGGAAATTCATTCCAACCAAATTTTTCCTAAATTATCTATTTCGATAAAGTGGTTCTTACCAGAGTTATATATCAACAATGAGGTGAGGGGGAAGGGATCGCCCTCCCTTTTTTTGTTTGTCTCTTTCCTGTTCAAAGAGAAAAAAATTACTTCTTTTATTAACTATTTATTAACTATTAAATAGTTATTGGTTCTTAAATATTCAAAGTGATTAAAATTAAGTGACTTTTCCATGGTAAATAAGATATTTTCTTGCTTAGTTTATTATTTGTTTTATTCTTTTATAAAATTGATTTATGCTATACCTTATTTTATTAACTTGACTTATTTCATATCATGATTCAAGGATTAAAAACGGGCAGGGTTTACTAATCCTTTTTGTTTTGTTGAAACCTTAAAAGTTTTTATAGAACTCCTTTCCTTGAATGATCTGTCAACTGCTCGATCAATTCTTTCTTCGAAATGTTAAAAAAAGATTTCTTGATTTTCTTTTATTAATATTAAAAATTAATATTACTATATGTCCAGATTTTTTACTTTTTTTTTATTGATTTTATTTTTTCAGTGGATGTTGGGATTCATATTGAAAATAATCAGAACTATAGGAATTAGAATAATAAAAGTAAGACCTGCCTTTCGACTATTTCAGATTAATTAGAATCAACACAAATAGATGAAGAAATAGAATTGGGACATTATGTACATTCCATATAGAGAATTGATATCTAGATATATCAATATGAGATTCTAGATTAATCTATATCTATACTAAACCTATATCTTCATACAGTATAACTTTATACATTAGAATACCAAAAATAGGTAGTATGATAGAAAAAAAAAAGATTTCTTTCTATCATACTATGGGATCTCATAGAATACTGCTAATTCTAGTCTATTTATTTCATCTAAAACGAAAACTAGTAATCCTTTTCATTTTATTCCGTCAATCATTGATAAGAACTAAGAAGTCAGGTTTCATTCAAATTAATCACCTTGACTAACAGTTTTTACGTATATTATAAGTAAAAAAGCAGTAGGAACTAGAATAAACAATGCAGTAGCAATAAATGCAAGAATATTTACTTCCATAATCTCATCGTTTCTTTCATTTTTCTTTACTTCGCAAAAACTCGGGATTAAATCCCATAGAGATACTAAATCTTTCGCCTCTACTCTAAATTCAATGGGATGAATTCCATCTCGATGATATTGAATTGGATCAATATCATGAATAACAATATCTGAGCTATCAAATCGCTTCATTGTCGAGAATTCAATAGTATAACATAGAAAGATTGTTTATCCATACCGAATTTAAAAACAGATTCTTGATTCAATTGAAAATTTATTTACTTTACTTTTTTTAATTTTTCATATTCTTTTCTCGAAAAAATAAAAAATTCTTGACTTCTTTGTACAATCATGGGAGACGTATCATGTAACCACCTTTCCTTTCCACTTAGATTGGTTACAACCAAACCCAAACAAAAGTGCTCAATTTGAAATTTGAATGAGATTAGACAAAATCGGAGCCAAGAAAAAAGATACTTAAAAAAAAAAGGATTCTATCAAAGAAATTAAATTCATTTTGTATCGTACAAATCCGATTTTTTTGTGTGATTTATTGGTGTTGTGTATGGGGCTACCGAAAAAGATATGGTACTCGATTCGATTTCATTATACGGGTCAGGAGTAATCGAAAAATCCAAACTAAGTAGAGTATCTTTTTAAATCTTGAATATGACGCTACCAATAATTGTACTAATTCACATATGTTTCGATTAATCAGTACTAGTTGAAAAAAGAAAAAAAAAATTAAATAGTTAAATCTTAATTATGTAACTATTAAGTAACTATTAATTATGTTTATGTAACTATTTAATATGTAAATATTAAAATATTAATTATTTAATAATTATTAATTTAATAATTTTATTTAATAATATAAATTCCATAATATTAATAAATTAAATATTCCAAATATTCAAATTAAATTGAATAGTAAATAAAATTTCAAATTAACTAGAATTTGTATCAAAATATTTAAATAGAATTAAATAAGAATTAAATCTAGAAATATTAAATAAATAAGTCATAAGAATTAAGTAATAAGAATAAATAAATAAAAAAAAAGAAGTATCCCCTTGGGAATGAAAATGAAATTGTGCTATTTGCTCCCCTTTCGCAGAAGGGGGAGATATGAGTTGATGTATTTGTTTTATTCCATTTTTTTTTTAATATTATTAGATCCGTCGGGACTGACGGGGCTCGAACCCGCAGCTTCCGCCTTGACAGGGCGGTGCTCTGACCAATTGAACTACAATCCCCGGGAAATGCAATAAAATGTACAGCATACATATTATTATGATTTCATTCAAACTCTTTTTTATATTTATATTTCGATTTTCGATTGAAATCAACGCCTTGGAACAGAAAGGGGAGTGTGATATTCACATGGATATACACTTTAATGATACAAAGGGACAGGGATTGCTAGTAATCTTTTCATTATTTCAAATCAAAATCGAATAAAAAAAATCTTTCAATGTAAAAAAAAAAAAAGACTCTTTTTTCTTTACATTACTCTTTATTCTTAGACTTTATACTTACAAATCCGGATCTGAGTCTAGATGATTAGCAAGATCAGAATTTTGAGAAAAAAAAGAAATAAAACAAATAAAATAAAGAACAAGTAGAGATATATCCGAACTTTTTCCTTTTTTCCGTATCAGGCATTTCGCGAGAACAAGGGGCTTATTTCATGGCAGATCAGTGAATTATTGGGCCGAGCTGGATTTGAACCAGCGTAGACATATTGCCAACGAATTTACAGTCCGTCCCCATTAACCGCTCGGGCATCGACCCAGGAAGAATCAATTCCAGATTTTTTTATTAAAAAAAAAAAAAGAATACACGATCCCCTTCCGTTCGTAATACCCTACCCCCAGGGGAAGTCGAATCCCCGTTGCCTCCTTGAAAGAGAGATGTCCTGAACCACTAGACGATGGGGGCACATTTGCCCGACCGCCAGCATACTATGTTCATAGTATGAACAGTTTTTTGAAATTGTCAATATAATGGATAATGGCGATTAGAATAATTTCATTTTAATTTAATAATTAGAATAGAATAATTCTAATCGAGAATACTAATTTCAAATTCTAATTAAATAATTTATTTAATAAAAATTTATTTAATATTTAATTAATATTCTATTAGAATATAGTTTCTAATAGAGTTACTTACTTTTTCTAGATTTAGAGATTGAATTTATAATCTAGTTTCATAGATCTATCTTATCCACATAGTAGATCATTCAAGAATTCAATCAAATGAGCCCCTTTAACTCAGTGGTAGAGTAACGCCATGGTAAGGCGTAAGTCATCGGTTCAAATCCGATAAGGGGCTTTGGCGTTTTTTCATAAAACCAGCGGTAGTATTCCTATTTGAAGAGGGAATAGAAGTTGCTATTTATAATAACAAAAGTAAGAAACTCTAGAATTCTAATTAATTCTAAAATTTTCAAAAATTAATATAATTAATATTATAATGCTTTATTTTAGCTTCTTTTCGACTTTCGTTTAGAATCTATCTATAGAATATTCTATAGAATATTTGAATATATTATTAGTAATCTATTAGTAGTATTAGAATATTGTAATATCCAATATTAATATCTAATAATAATAAATTATTTTATTCTAATCTAATATATTTCTATTTTCTATAATTTTTCGATTTATATAATTTTATTAATTTTATATAATATCTTTCTTCTATATTCTAGTTTAGTTATAGAATATATTTCTAGCTATTTAGAATATATTTTCTTCTATTTTTTATACTCTTTTTTATAATAGTCTATTTTTTAGAATATATTCTAAATAGAATATATACTATTCTAGTTATAGTATAGTATTTCAAATATATATTATTAGAATTCTAGAGTATTCTTTAGAATATATAATATTAGTATATTTTTTTTTTTATCTAGTTATTTATAGGGTTAGAAGGTTTAGTTAGAAGGTTGAACATTTGTTTATTATATTAGAATAGAAATATAATGAATAATTCAATAAATGAGAAATTATCTCTTAAATCGCCAAATTTCCTTCTTTTCCATAAATCAATCGTCAAAATTGGATTCGAAATCAATAAAAGTAAGTGGACCTAACCTATTGCATCATGACTATATCTACTATTCTGATATTCAAATTCGATATAGATGAAATTGAAAGAGTAGCTACGCTTTTTCTTTCATTTTGATATTTCTTTTTGAACTCCGAAAAAAAATCTGTCGATATTTCTGATTTAATCTTCTTGCTCCTAATTATTCTATCTAATTATTTTATTTCTATAAGGAATA